TCAATGTGATTTCTGTTTTACTTTTCCTTGGATTAGCAAATTTATCATGAAAAGTAAAAAGGGGTAAAGTCACTTTGTGTTGATTGTTTTCGAAATGGAAATTTTCTTCTTCGGCATGTAAAAAGGGAATAAATAAATCAATCAAATTTCGGGAGGCTTCATGAAGTGCTTCTTTAGGAGTTAAACTTCCATTTGTCCATATTTCGATAAAGAGTATCTCTTGTTTTTCATTCCCATTCACATAAGAATGAATACTATGATTCGCATTTCGAACGGGCATGAATACAGCATCTATAGGATAACTGCCGTCTTGAAAGTTATTTGGCGTTTTTATACGATATCCACGATTCCTCTCGATTTGTAATTGAATACACAAATTAATTGGTTCTGTTAGGTTAGCTATATGCTGTGTATTATCAACGATTTCTACAGAGGGCGGTAAAATGATGTCTTGAGCAGTTACATACCCAGGACCCTTGACACAAATAGACGCATTACGAGTTCCATACAGATTACTTCTCAATACAATTTCTTTCAAATTCATTAAAATTTCATGTACAGATTCTTGAATACCTACGATGGTAGAATATTCGTGTGGTATTTTCTCAGATCTTGCACGTGTAATACATGTTCCTTCTATTTCTCCGAGTAAAGCTCTTCGCATCGCGATGCCTATTGTATCGGCTTGGCCTTTCATAAGTGGGGCCAGAATAAAGCGTCCATAATAAAGACGCTTACTGTCTGCTCTTGATTCAACACACTTCCACTGTAGTGTCCGAGTAGATACTGTTACTTTCTCTCGAACCATAGTAATATTATTTGATCAAATCATTGAATTATTTATTTCTCTTGAAATCTCTTCAATGTTTACACACGTCTTTTTTTGGGGGGCCTGCAGCCATTATGTGGCATAGGGGTTACATCCCGTATGAAACTTAATAGTATACCACTTCTACGAATAGCTCTTAATGCCGCATCTCTCCCGAGACCCGGGCCTTTTATCATGACTTCTGCTCGTTGCATACCTTGATCCACCACTGTACGAATAGCATTTCCCGCTGCGGTTTGAGCGGCAAATGGTGTCCCTCTTCTTGTACCCTTGAATCCACAAGTACCGGCGGAGGACCAAGAAATTACTCGACCCCGTACATCTGTAACAGTCACAATGGTATTGTTGAAACTTGCTTGAACATGAATAACTCCCTTTGGTATTCTACGCGCATTCTTACGTGAACCAATACGTCTATTTCTACGTGAACCAATTTTTTGTATAGGTTTTGCCATATTTTATCATCTCATAAATATAAGTCAGAGATATATGGATATATCCATTTCATGTCAAAACAGATCCTGGTTTTTTTACTGGTTTTTTTTACTGATTTTTTGTACATCTGTACATCAGGTCCTTTCGATTTTTTGAGTCCTTTTTGGTTTAAAAAGATTATCCTTGTCTTTGTTTATGTCTCGGGTTGGAACAAATTACTATAATTCGTCCCCGCCTACGGATCAATCGACATTTTTCACAAATTTTACGAACGGAGGCCCTTATTTTCATATTTGTCACTCCTTTTCTTAATTCGGAATCTACTTAATTGGAAGAAAATAAGTTTCTTAAAATTTTTAACTTCGAATTGTATCCCTACGAAAGAATGTTGAAATCAAAAAACCACCTAATTATTTGAGTCTTTACTTTTGAATATACAAATTATATGCCCTTTAGTTGAATTATAAGAACTTACCACAATTTTGATTCTATTTACTGGTAGTATACGTATAAAATTACGTTGAACCTTTCCCGAAGCAAAACCCAGAATCGGATTTTCGTTATCTAAACGAACTCGAAACATACATACCGTTGGGACGTAGTTCAGTAATTAAACCCTCGCGAATCCGTTTTTGTTCTTTCATTCCAGGTAAATAAAACGGCTTTGAAGCATCAACTAATCAAAGAGGCATAATATTAGAAACCTACCCTTTACTCTTTTTTTTTTCACAAATAGGAAAGTTCCGCATATAATTCGGCTATCAGAAAGATTACCATATATAACACAAAATTTCCCCGCCGATTCCTTCTATTCGAGCCTCTCGGTCTGTCATTATCCCTCGAGAAGTAGAAAGAATTACAATCCCCATTCCGCCTAAAATTCTCGGAATTCGTTGATAGTTAGAATAAATTCGTAGGCCGGGCCGGCTGATCCGTTTTAAATTTAAAACAGTTCTATATGATCCTTTCCTATTTCTCCTATGTCGTAGGGTTAAAACCAAAAAATATTTATTGCTTTCCTGATGTTTTCTCACGTTTTCAATAAAACCTTCTCGTAAAAGGATTTTAACAATATTTTCAGTCATGTTAGTAGATGGTATTCGAACTGTTCTTTTTTCATTCATGTCAGCATTTCGTATAGAGGTTATTATGTCAGCAATAGTGTCTTTACTCATGATAAACTAAGATTATTGTTGCCCCCGAATTTGGATATAATCAACATGCTCTATTTCTTTTTTTCTGAATTCATAAATATTTATGAATTTAAAAAGGTATATGCGTGATATACAAACAATCTACTAATTTAATTTAAATTAATCCATTTCATTCAAATACTATAAACTATATCACGGTATTCCCTTATAATACTTCAGGTGCTAATGAAACTATTTTAGTGAAATTTAACTGTCTTAATTCCCGGGGGATCGCGCCAAAAATTCGGGTTCCCTTTGGATTTCCTTCTTGATCAATAACAACTGCAGCATTGTCATCATATCGTATTATCATACCGTTGTCGCGTTTGAGTTCTTTACAAGTACGTACAATTACAGCTCGGATCACTTCTGATCTTTCGAGAGGTGTATTTGGTACTGCTTCTTTGATTACAGCAACAATAACGTCACCAATATGAGCATATCGTCGATTACTAGCTCCTATGATTCGAATACACATCAATTCTCGGGCCCCGCTGTTATCCGCTACGTTCAAATGGGTTTGAGGTTGAATCATATCTTTTTTTTTATTGGTTTTGTCTTTTTCAATGTAAAGGGTGAAAAAAAAAGAAATATTGTTTGTTCAAAACAAAACAAGAAACCTACAATTGTTTTTTATCAAAAAAATTCTTTCCTTTTGTTCTACATTCCTATCCTATACCGAAAGAATGAATTGAGTTCGTATAGGCATTTTTGATGCCGCTATTGAAATAGCCCTTCTGGCTATATTTTCTGCCACTCCGCTCATTTCATAAAGTATTCTGCCGGGTTTAACAACAGCTACCCAATATTCGGGAGATCCTTTCCCCGAACCCATACGTGTTTCTGTAGGTCTTACTGTAACTGGTTTGTCTGGAAATATACGTACCCAGATTTTTCCACCGCGGCGTGCATTTCGTGTCATTGCTCGCCGCCCCGCTTCTATTTGTCTAGACGTGATCCAAGCGGGTTCAAGTGCTTGAAGAGCATATCTACCAAAGCAAATACGATTACCTCGATAAGACATTCCTTTCATTCTTCCTCTATGTTGTTTACGGAATCTGGTTCTTTTGGGGTTATAGTTGATGGTTGTTTATCAATTCCACCCATCTCTACTACAGAACCGGACATGAGAATTTCTTCTCATCCAGCTCCTCGCGAATTAAACGATTAAAAATAAAATACATGGTGAATAATATACTGAATCGGGGGATTCTTTGAAATTTCATTTAATAATTTTTTTCTTTTGATATATAATTAACCGCATATTCTATTTATAGATAATGTCATTTAGGTATAATGAATGTTATAATGAATCTTTATTTTGCTTTTTATTATCATATCGAATTTACTCAAATTTCTAAAAAAAAAATTCGCGGGCGAATATTTACTCTTTCAACATTCAGTTGTAAGATTAGTCTATGACATGACCTTTCAAAAAAAAAACGATTCTGGTTCGTTCCGCCATCCTACCCACTGAATCATTAGGATTCGTTTTCAATAGAATCTTATGCATTCACAGGTTCTGTCGTTCCCACCACCTCTCGAGTAATGATTAGGTCTGAATTCTACAATGGAGCCCCTAATGAAATTTGTTTTTGAGTCAACCCTCTCAGTCTTTATTGGCTCGGGGCTCTTGATTTGTGGTTCTATCCACGTATTTGTCTAATGTCTAATTAGGGATCAATCAGTATTGATGCTTTATTACATTCCTTTTTATGAGATGACTCATAGACCGTACATATTGGAATCATATATCGTTGATATTCTTGTTCTATCTTTCTCTCACCTTTCCATTTATCTGTATACTTTTCTTGCTTTACAACTCATAATCAGATTGGTTTTTCTTTTTTGTTTATGCAAAAAAGATTTCAGTTGCTACAAAGATATGACTTATATATCATATTTTGACTGGCTCTTTCTTTATATCCAGATAATGCGAAGCGATGAGTTGGTTATTAGTTCTATAGTTATTAGTTCGTATTACGGGTTTTTCCATTTTTTTTGAATCCTAATCCTAATCTTAAAAAAACCAACGAGTCACACACTAAGCATAGCAATTATATCAAATGATTAATCGAATTTTTATTCAACCTTATAGAATTGTTCATTTTTTTTATCACTAAATAGAAATAGAACTAAATACAAGTCAAGTAAATGCTTATTATTCTTCGTCTACAAATATCCAAATTTTGATACCTAATACCCCATAGATAGTTCGAACTGCGTAGGAACAATAATCTATTTTGGCTCGAATGGTTTGTAGAGGAACCCTACCTTCTCTGATCCATTCGACACGTGCAATTTCTTTTCCGTCGATACGCCCTGCAATTTGTACTTGAATTCCTTTTGTACCTGCCTGCTCAGTTAATTCAATAGCCTTTTTCATTGCTTTGCGAAATGAAACTCTATTTTTTAATTGTCCGGCTATAAATTCCGCAAGAATATTTGGGTGCCCATAAGGGTTTACAATTCTTGTAATAGCAATGTTGAGTTTTCGGTTTACACAATTGAGTTCTTTTTGTACATTGAACTGTAATTCTTCG